AAATGAAATAAAGCAGCTCGATACGACCCCATACCTAGAGCTAACATCGTATAACCCAATTGAGACATTGTAGAATAGGCTAAACCTCTCTTAATATCTTTTTGAGCAAGAGCTAAAGTAGCTCCTAATAGGACTGTTATTATACCTATCAAAGCTATTAGATTCATTATGTAGGGTATGGCTACGAAAAGAGGAAAAAGTCGAGCGACAAGAAAAACTCCAGCCGCTACCATAGTAGCAGCGTGTATCAGAGCTGAAATAGGAGTAGGTCCCTCCATAGCATCTGGTAACCATACATGAAGGGGGAATTGTGCCGATTTAGCAATTGCCCCCGAAAATAATAAGAAAGCACATAAAGTAATAAACAAAAAATGAATCTCACTCTTATAAGTCAAGTTATTGAATATTTCGAACAAATCACAAAATTCTAAACTACCTGTTATCCAATAAAGGCCTAAAATTCCTAATAGTAACCCAAAATCTCCTACACGATTAGTTACAAACGCTTTCTGACACGCATTCGATGCAATAGGTCGTGTGAACCAAAAACCTATTAATAGATAAGAACACATTCCAACCAATTCCCAAAAAATATAAATTTGTATCAAATTAGAACTAGTAACTAATCCGAACATTGAAGTATTGAAAAAACTCATATAAGCAAAAAATCTCAAATAGCCTTGATCATGAGACATATAATTATCACTATAAATAAGAACCATAATTCCAACTGTAGTAATTAATAGTAACAAAATAGAAGTCAATGGGTCAATCAAGTGTCCGAATTCTAAAGAAAAATCATTAGTGATGGTCCACGACCATATATATTGATAAATAGAATTACTATTTATTTGCTGAATAAACAAATCGGTTGAAAAAATAAGCACTATACTTAACAATAAAATACTCGGAACCGCCCACCGACGACGAAGTTTTTTTGTTGCTGCCGAGAAAAGTAGAAGTCCCACTCCTATTAACATAGGAACTGCAAGTGTAACGAAGGGTATGATCCACGAATATTGATATATATGTGCCATAACTTAATTAATGATTAATTCTTTCTTGGTTCTGATTCATCGGCTCTTATCTCTTGTTATTTTTAAATTTTATTGAACGGATTTGCCAAAAAAAAGAATAATTAATAATAATGATATTCAAAACTTAAATAGAAATTTTTCTTCATAATTATTCTGAATTTTTTTCAAAATACTTTACATATTCAAATTAAGAAGTTAGAATTGGTCAAATAATATACGACGATACTAATGAAACAAGACACTAATAAAAGAAAATTTACTCTAAAATTCGATTATTGCTGTGGATTGCAAAGATTTATATCCAGAGAATTTATATACAAAGGATAAAGAATTATATTAAAAAAAGAATTCTATTAAAAATAGTACTTAATTTTAATTTTATTTTATAAAGATGATAAAAAAAAATTCTTTTTCCAAAATTCTTCAACATTCAATAAAAAAGTAACATTCAATAAAAAAGTAATAATAAAAAAAAGAATTCTTTTTTTTATTACTTTTTTCAAGTCAGAATTATTAATGATTGTATTTTATTTTGACCCAGATTTAATGCCTTCTCTTTTGTTTATAACAAATCCTATGTATGATATTGGGCACTTTACGTTTACATAAGATAAAAGGAAAAAAATAATTAATAAAAAGGAAAAAGAGAATTAATAAAATATCTTTTACATGAAATGGTTTTTAGAAAATCATATATTTTTTAAAAATGGATTAATGATTTTGAATTTGAAAATTTAACTTCAATAAATTCAATTTCAATTAGGGAGACCCTCTCTTCGAGCTTAACCAATTCCTAGAAAAAAAAAGAAAAAAAAACATTTTCATGGGGATAAAAAACTAAAGTTTTTGATGTATTTTATTCTATATAAATTCTATATATAAAATAAATTCTATATATAAATTATTCTATATATAAATACAGTATGACGAAAAAAAGAAGAAATCTAACTACGAACTAATAAAAAGCAATGGTTAGGCTTTGTAAGAAGCAAATAGAATTTAACGACTAAATAACTAGATAATACTAGATAATAAAGAACAATTTTTTTTTTTAACACTATACGACAATATATGTCTTTCACATCCACTTCTAACAATAAAATAAATAATCTCTTTAATGTTGAATGGCAGTTCCAAAAAAACGTACTTCTATTTCAAAAAAGCGTATTCGAAAAAATATTTGGAAAAGAGGGGGATATTGGACCGCGTTGAAAGCTTTTTCGTTAGCAAAATCTCTTTCTACAGGTAATTCAAAAAGTTTTTTTGTGCAACAACTAAAAAATCAAACATCGGAATAATCTAACTCGGCTTGACATCGGAAAAAGATTGAATTTGATTTAGCATTTAAATTTGATTTAGCATTTAAAATAAAAAAGATATACGAATATATACATAACGAATATATACATCGATATAATATTCTATACAATATTCTATATAATATATACAGAATATGATATACATATACTTTGAATAGAAAATAAATAAATATATAACTCTAAAGAATAGAAAATAAATAGAATAAATAGAAATTTAATTATATAATTTCTATATAATTTTATATAATTTATAATTTTATATAATTTCCAACCTTTATTGAGATAATCAATACAAAATTGACCCTTTTCCCTCCTTATCCTATGGATATGTGGAATCTAATTTGGCTATCTAATTTGGCTATTGAATTCTAAAAAGGGGTACTTTTTTTTTTGTTTGCAAAAAAAAAAAGAAGACACAAAGTTCGTCTTTTTTGATTTTTAGCAAATTTTCTCATTTCCGGGATGGGGATTCTTATTTTCCCCATCCAGCCCTTTGTCACAATAATACGAAATATTAATAAGTTTTTAATAAGTTTTTGAATAGATGAATAAAAAAGAGCCGATCTAAAATCATTAGTAAAAAAAAAACTAATCGTTAAAAACAAAAATTATTAATTTTTAAGTCACCCTCCTTAAAAAAAAATATTATTTTAAATATTATTTTAAATAACTAATAAGCTCCCCTTTCTATCCAATTAAAATTAATAAAATTTGCATATTGCATATTTAGTTTAGATAGATATGTATATAAGAGGTTATCTTTGAATGATTTTTTTTACTTTTACACTATATATTTGGACTGGAAGATGGATCTCAAGATATATATTAAAAATGAGACAATATTAAAAAAAAATCACGAAATTTTTTTGTTATATGATATGCCCAACTCAATACCTAATTAAATTGTTAAATTAAATCTTAACACAAATTCTTTAAGCCCTGAAATACTAAGGATTATTAAATAAAATAGTTTCATAAATCTAAAATTGTAATCCATAAAAAAAAATTCTATTTTTTTTTTAGCCCTAGTCATAGACTGCAATAAGAATTATATTATTTACAAGGGTTTCGTTGTATAAGAGTATAAGAGTCGAAACTACAAAAAAACAACATTGTTAAGTTAATCAAAATTGACACATTAAATAATAATAAAGATTATTATGAAAATACCCAAAGCATCAATTATTTCAATTAAATAATTTATTTAAATGAAATAATTGATGCTTTGATTCATTAATTTTTATGTTTTCGAAATAAAAAATGAAAAAAAAAATATTAAAGCTACGCTACTAAAATTAAAGCTCGACGATTGAATCAAAATTGGTTATTATGATTTTGAGCAAGCCGCTATGGTGAAATCGGTAGACACGCTGCTCTTAGGAAGCAGTGCTAGAGCATCTCGGTTCGAGTCCGAGTGGCGGCATAATATAATGTCTTTTCATTTCCTTTTCAAGAGGATACAATACGCCCTATAATGATAATGAATTCAATTCATGATTTCAATTATGTATAATGTATAATATTATGTATAATGTATAATTAAAGAATCCTACCCTTTTGTTAATGTTAATTTGTTAGGGATTTTTATGATATTTTTGACTTTAGAACACATATTAACTCATATTTCTTTTTCGGTTGTTTCAATTGGAATTCTAATTCATTTAATGGCCTTATTAGTCGACGAATTTGTAGGACTTTATGCTTCGTCAAAAAAGGTCATGAGAACTTCTTTTTTCTGTATAACAGGATTATTAGTTACTCGTTGGAGTTATTCGGGACATTTACCATTAAGTGACTTATATGAATCATTAATCTTTCTTTCATGGGGTTTTGCAATTATTCATATGGTTCCATATTTGAAAAAAAAAAAAAATTATTTAAACATAATAATTGCCCCAAGTATTTTTTTTACCCAAGCGTTTGCTACTTCGGGTTTTTTAACTAACCTGCATCGATCTGAAGTCTTAGTACCTGCTCTCCAATCCCGGTGGTTAATGATGCACGTAAGTATGATGGTATTGGGCTATGCAGCTCTTTTATGTGGATCATTATTATCAGTAGCCCTTCTAGTAATTACATTTTACAAAATCATAAGAACCTTGGATAGTGCTAAAAGTAATAATTTATTATCTAGTTCATTTTCCTTTGGTAAGAGCCAATACATGACGAAAAAAAATAATGTTTTTAAAAAGACTTCCTTTCTTTCTTCTAGAAATTATTACAGGTCTCAATTGATTCAACAATTAGATCAGTGGGGTTATCGTATTATTAGTATAGGGTTTATTTTTTTGACCATAGGTATTCTTTCGGGAGCGGTCTGGGCTAATGAAGCCTGGGGATCATATTGGAATTGGGACCCAAAAGAAACTTGGGCTTTTATTACTTGGGCCATATTCGTGATTTATTTCCATATTCGAACAAATAAAAATTCTGATGAGGGTTTAAATTCTGCAATTGTTGCTTCTATGGGCTTTCTTATAATTTGGATCTGCTATTTTGGAGTTAATCTATTAGGACTTGGACTACATAGTTATGGTTCATTTACATTAACATCAAATTGATGAAGGGATCTGTCGCATATAACTATAGGACAACATATACAAGAAATTTTAGGTAATTCTTTGAGAACTTTTTGAATCACTACATTACTTGATTCAAAAAATTCTCAAAAGGGGGCAAAGGCATAAAGGGGTGTAGAATTGATTTTTTTTAACTTAAATTTAAATGAAAAGGAAAAAAAAAGAGATTTTTTTTATTGTTAAAGTTTTCATTTTTAAAAAAGAATAGGATTCCTTTTTCATTTTCTGTTTTATTTCGAAAAACTACCTATAAAAAAACGGAAATAGAATAGCCTCAACCTTGTCAACTGATAATGAGAAAACGCAATCCGGATAAATACCAATACCTATTACAGGAAGAAGGATAGCGATCGAAACAAATAACTCTCGCGGTCCAGAATCAAAAAAATAAGAATTTTGGGCATTAAACAGCTTGTATCCATAGAACATCTGGCGTAACATAGATAATAAATAAATAGGAGTTAGGACGATTCCAACCGCCAGTACAAAAGTAATTAGTATTTTTGGCATTAAAAGATATTTTTGGTCAATAATTATTCCAAAAAATACTATCAATTCAGCAAAAAAACCGCTCATGCCCGGTAATGCAAGAGACGCTAGCGATAAGATACTGAATAACGTGAATATTTTTGGCATTGGGGCAGCCATTCCGCCCATTTCGTCGAGATAAAGAAGACGTATTCTATCATAACTCGTTCCCGCCAAGAAAAAAAGTGCAGCGCCAATAAATCCATGTGATATTATTTGTAAAATGACTCCATTGAGTCCCATCTCGCTTAGAGAGCAAATTCCGATAATTATGAAACCCATATGAGATACAGACGAATAGGCTATTCTTTTTTTTAAATTTCGCTGACCAAGAGATGTTAAAGCTGCATAGATTATTTGTATTGCGCCCACTATTATCAACCAGGGCGAAAATATCGAATGAGCATGGGGGAGTAATTCCATATTGATTCGAACCAACCCGTATGCTCCCATTTTTAATAAGATTCCGGCTAGAAGCATACAAGTACTGTAATGTGCTTCTCCGTGGGTGTCTGGTAACCATGTATGTAAGGGTATAATCGGTGACTTGACAGCAAACGCAATAAGAAATCCAATATAGAATATTATTTCCAGAGCCATGGGATATGATTGATTGGCTAATGTTTCAAAATTAAATGTTGGTTCCTTGGTACCGTATAAAGCGATACCTAAAGCCCCCATTAATAAAAAAACAGAACTTCCCGCAGTATACAAAATAAACTTTGTAGCTGAATAGAGACGTTTCTTTCCTCCCCACATGGCTACAAGCAGATAAACGGGAATTAATTCTAATTCCCACATGATGAAAAAAAGTAAAAGATCTTGAGAAGAAAATAATCCTATTTGACCACTATACATTGCTAACATTAAAAAATGGAATAGTCGGGAATCCCGAGTAACTGGCCGAGCCGCTAAAATAGCTAAAGTAGTGATAAACCCTGTCAGTAAAATAGGTCCGAGAGAAAGTCCATCTATTCCCAATCTCCAGTAAAAATCAAAAAAATGGATCCATTTATAATCTTCTATTAATTGGGTTAATGGATCGTCCAATTCAAAATAATAAGAGAATGTATAAGTCATTAAAAGTAATTCTACTATACATATAAAAATAGTATACCACCTAATTACCTTATTTCCTCTATGTGGGAGAAAAAAAATTAAGGAACCTGCGGATATTGGTAAAACTACAAACATTGTTAACCAAGGAAAAGACTTCGTGGTAAAAACAAGATAACTTGGACCAGAAAAACCCTTAATCAAAAAAATTCTCTTTTTTTGATTAAGGGTTTTTGTCGGTAAACAAAAAATCAAATGTATTCAAGTGGTATTTTCTGGAAAGTATCAATAAGCTAGACCCATGCTTCTAGTTGTTTCATGCCATAAATAAACTCGAACACTTAAAAAATCTGTTGGACAGGCAGATTCACATCTCTTACAGCCAACACAATCTTCTGTTCTTGGAGCAGAGGCAATTTGCTTAGCCTTACACCCGTCCCAAGGTATCATTTCTAATACATCTGTGGGGCAGGCGCGGACACATTGAGTACAACCTATACATGTATCATAAATCTTTACTGAATGTGACATTGGATTTAGAATTTTTTTTTAACTTTATACTTTTTCGATCTAGTAAATTTCTACAATGAATCATATATGTGAATACCAGATGAATCAATGATTTACCAGACTTGTGCTATTCAATTCCGGATCGACTCGGGAGATATAACCAAGATGCTTTAATTTAATTTATTCGTTTTTCGCAAACATGATCTGATTGGTTCCGTATCCGTATCATATATACCAATTCAATTTGATTATTTGATTATTTGATTATTTGATTAATAGAAAGGTTCTATTTATATATATTATATATATAAATATTATATATATAAATATTATTTATATGTATTTATATAGAAATTTCTATTTTCTATTCTATTTTATATGATTAATACTACTTATTCAACAAATTATGATTAATACTACTTATTCAACAAATTGGATTGATTGATACGAGTTGATTTTCTGTTACGATAAATTGACGAAACAATAGCCAATCCAATAGCGGCTTCAGCGGCCGCGATAGCTATAATAAAAATTGAGAAAATATTTCCTTTTAATTGGCGACTATCAAAAAAATCAGAAAATGTTACAAAATTTATATTAACCGCATTCAGTATAAGTTCAAGACACATAAGAGCTCGAACCATATTTCGACTCGTAATCAATCCATAAATACCGATAGAAAATAAATAGACACTCAAAACAAGTACATATTCCCGCATCATCGGCCAACTCCTTATCAATTTTGATTTATTACCAATCTATTTATTTCTTGTGTACTTGGTTTATGAAATTCTTATTCTAGTCAATCCAATATGTTGATATTGAATTCTTATTCATATTGAAATAAATCGAATAAACAAATCTCTACATGAATAATCTTCAAATTCAAATAGAATTAAAGTCAAATGAATGTAATAAGATCGAGCAACAAACAAGTTGAATTTGGATTTCAATTGCTAATTCCAAAGATTTATTATTGATGAGCCACAGCAATAGCACCTATCAAAGCAACTAAAAGAATTATTGAAATGAATTCAAATGGAAGGAAAAAATCGGTTGATAAATGAATTCCAATTTGTTGACTATTACTTATCCAATCCTGCTCTATAATCTGGTTTTTTCTTGTAGTCCAAATAACCCCGTACCATGACGTATCTGGAATAATAGTAATTAGTGAAACAAAAATACTTGTACAAATTAAGGAAGTAAACCCATTCCCAACGGTCAAAATATTAAAATCTTTGTAATATTCTGAAGTATTCATGAACATCACAGCAAATAGAATTAAAACGTTTATAGCTCCCACATAAATAAGTAGCTGCGCGGCAGCTACAAAATGAGAATTTGATAAAATATAGAATAAGGATATACAAACGAGAACCAATCCCAACGAAAAGGCAGAATAAATTGGGTTGGTAAGTAATACCACTCCTAGACTTCCTAATATAAGACCTAATCCCAGAAAAACTAAAAGAAAATCATGTATTGGTCCAGGCAAATCCATTGTACGTAAAATAAAAGATAAAAAATCAAATTGTTTTTTCATGACCTTATTGACCTCACCGGGAAAAGCCCTTTTTTCGATTTTTTTAGAATAGGGTGATAATTGAATTAAACCCTAAGGGTTGGAAATTCTTGTAGGTACAACTATTAAACTTATCTTATTCTTTCTCAAAAAGGGTAATGATTAGAAATTATTCTATATAAATAGATAAGATATAAATAGAAATGAAAAATAGAAATTTTGAAATAACTATGGATAGAACTCGGGGTATATTACTAGATTTTCAATCCAAATTTAGCCATGCTGCGGTTCTCACCAACCAATCAAATAACTGGTTGAGTTTTGTAGTTATTGAATACACAAAATGAAAAAATCATTCCCCCCTTTTTCGGTCAAAATGGAATCTTAGTTTATGAATTGGAAATTGTTCTTTAATTAATCTTTAATCAAAGGAGATTTCGCGTTTTGTTTTGATGAGATGAATTCAAAATTGTTCGAATTGTATAATCGTCAATTATTGACATTGGTAAACGCCCTAAAGCAATTTGATTATAATTCAATTCGTGACGATCATAAGTAGAAAGTTCATATTCTTCAGTCATTGATAAACAATTTGTTGGGCAATACTCAACACAGTTACCACAAAATATACAGATTCCAAAATCAATACTATAATTAAGCAATCGCTTCTTTCGAATATCGGTTTCCAATTTCCAATCAATAAGAGGTAGATCAATAGGACATACGCGAACACATACTTCACAAGCAATGCATTTATCAAATTCAAAATGGATTCGACCACGAAAACGTTCAGATGTGATTAATTTTTCATAAGGATATTGAATAGTTACGGGCAAACGATTTATGTGGGATAAGGTAATCATGAAACTTTGGCCAATGTACCTAGCGGCTCGTATGGTTTGTTGACCATAATTCATGAACCCGGTTACTAGGGAGAACATATAGTGAATATCTATGAATAATCTTATGTTTATTTATTTCTCTTGTTTTGTTTGAGACAAGACAGAATATAGAAAAGCATTTCTTTATAGTGAAAGGAGTTGGGAAGAAGTTGTTAATAATAAATTTCCGAGAGAAATAGGTAAAAGAAATTTCCAACCAAGATTTAATAATTGGTCCATTCTTAGTCGAGGCAAAGTCCATCTTGTTGTGATCGAAATGAACAAGAACAAATAAGTTTTAACTAATGTAATAAAAATACCAATTGTTACTCCGAAGACTCCACCGACGTTATTTATTTCAAAAAAGTCTGGAAGGGAAATGGCGGGAATAGACATATTCCAACCTCCAAAGTAAAGAACTGTTACAAATAATGACGAAACTAATAAGTTTAGATAGGAAGCAATATAAAATAAACCAAATTTGATACCCGAATATTCGGTTTGATACCCTGCTACTAATTCTTCTTCTGCTTCTGGTAAATCAAAGGGTAATCTTTCACATTCTGCCAGGGACGAAATTAAAAAAATGATAAACCCTATAGGTTGGCGCCACAAGTTCCATCCCCACAAACCATATTTTGATTGCGCCTCAACTATATCAACTGTACTTGAACTGTTAGATAATCATAGTCGATGATAACATCACTGTTCCGATCGCTATTACAGAACCGTACATGAGATTCTCACCTCATACGGCTCCTCTAAGGCCATAAATAAATCTAAGGACTGGGTCGTATTATTTATTTTAATACATATATTTATCGTATTTATCTGCTAAATCCGATAAAAATGGATCGAACGTTCCCTAATTCGACCAATGCAATTCTATCTGTTAGAATACTAAAAATAAAAAAGTACTTCTGAATTGATCTCATCCTTTAAGAATTGAAATTTTTCTTTTTTGGGTAATAACTTATACTTCAATAAAATATTCAATAAAATATTCCTTGTAGAAATAGCAATAGCTATTTCACCCTATCTTTTTTCTTTTTTGATTACGAAACGAAAAAGAATTAGACATTTCCTTAGTTTATGCATTATGATACGAATTTGATTTCCATAAACATAAATATGGATAGAGGAAAAATCAAATAAATAAAAAGGAAAAAGGATCTCTTTTTTCTATTGTAAACGTATTATATTCTTTGTTTTGTTTCGCTCCTATTCTTCTTTCTGAAAAGGGGGAGGGGTCAAAAAATGAAAATAATAAAAAAAAAAAGAAAGCAAAGGATTATTTCGTTCCTGATAGTCATTTCTTTAATCAGTGGGCGGGAGGATACTCTGAATCGGAATTATGTTATGGGGAGTACTGCCTGATCATTTCTACGAATTAAAAGCCCCAATTAATATTCTTTTTATATTATTATGTTGAAATATCTTTGTCGAAATATCTTTCTATTCTTTTTTTATAATTTTGAAAATCTCTATTACCAATCCTTTGTGTATCTTGGTGTTCCTAACCATCCACTTATTGTTGCTCAATTACTCGCTAGTTAGCATTATGGTAATACAGATAAATGATAGTGAAAACTCAATAAAGTTGATCTTGAGCCCGCTTCAAGCTAGGATGAATAATCAACCAATCTTGGGGCAACCGCTTTCGTCTTATTATGTTTAGTTTAGTTCTGCTTTACTCTTGTACATAGGAAATGAGTCTCCATTTTTTACGCCAAAAGTTCAAGCTGTTTTATTTCACTCATATAACTATCCAATTTCGTTCATGAACCAAAAAAAAAGGAAATATAGTCAATTCATTTCATTTTGCCTTTTTCTGTTCTTCAATTTTCTTACAAAAAAGTTTATCTTTCAACGAATCGCACGTAGAGATATGGATAATACACAGAGAGTTAAGGGTATTTCATAACTAATAGATTGAGCAGTAGCTCGAAGACCACCTACAAAAGAATATTTATTATTTGATCCATAACCTGACATAAGAAGACCGATGGGAACAATGCTTGAAATGGCAATCCATAAAAAAACACCAATTTTTAGATCAGCTAAAACAAAATGATATCCAAAAGGAATTACTGCATAGCTTAATAAAGTTGATATGACTGCTATAGATGGCCCGATACTGAATAACCGAGTATCCCCCCTTGAGGGAAAAAGATTCTCTTTGAAAAGTAATTTTGTTCCATCGGCTAACGCTTGAAGAACTCCAAAAGGACCGGCATATTCAGGTCCAATACGTTGTTGTATTCCTGCAGATATTTCTCTTTCTAACCACACAATTACTAGTATGCCTAGTGTGATTACCAGTACAAGAGTCAAAATAGGAACAAGCATCCATATAATTTCATAGATCTCGTTGATGGAGTCTAATCTGGAAAAAGAGTTGATAGCTTGTACTTCTCTCGTATTAATGACTTCCGGTGTATCAATTATCATTTCAACGATCAACTTCTCCCATAATGATATCTATACTACCTAGTATTGTCATAATATCAGCCAATTTCATTCTTTTAACTAGTTGAGGGAGAATTTGCAAATTGATAAAACCCGGTGGGCGAATTTTCCATCTCCACGGAAAACTGCTCTGATCCCCGATCAGAAAAATGCCCAATTCCCCCTTTGGGGCTTCGACTCTTACATAAAGTTCTTGTTTTGGCAATTCAAAAGTAGGAGAAGTTTTTTTACTAATGAATCGATATTCAAAATCATTCCATTCTGGACCCTTTTCGCTATCAAAACATCTAACTTCTAGATTTTCGTAGGGTCCCCCTGGAATTCCTTCCAAAGCCTGTTGAATCATTTTTATGGATTCTGTCATTTCACCAATTCGGACTAAATAACGAGCCAGCGAATCTCCTTCCTTTTGCCACTGGACTTCCCAATCAAATTCTTCGTAAGACTCATAATGATCAACCTTACGGAGATCCCATTGTATTCCAGAAGCTCGTAGCATTGGTCCTGATAAACCCCAATTGATTGCTTCCTCTGCAGCAACAATACCTATTCCCTCAACTCGTTCTAAAAAAATAGGATTTCGCGTAATAAGTTTTTGATATTCAGCAACTTTTTGTAAAAAATAATCGCAAAAATCCAAACATTTATCTATCCATCCGTGAGGTAAATCAGCCCCTACCCCCCCGATACGAAAATAATTATGCATCATTCTCATCCCAGTGGCAGCTTCGAATAAATCATATACTAATTCTCTTTCTCTAAAAATATAGAAGAACGGAGTTTGTGCACCGATATCCGCCATAAAAGGTCCAAGCCATAATAGATGAGAAGCTATACGACTCAACTCCAACATAATTACTCTGATATAGCTAGCTCTTTTAGGTACCTGAATATTTCCTAAATGCTCTGGACCATTTATTGTTATTGCTTCTGTGAACATAGTAGCTAAATAATCCCAACGTGTTACATAAGGCAAATACTGTATAATTGTTCGGTTTTCCGCAATTTTTTCCATTCCTCTGTGTAAATAACCTAATATTGGCTCACAGTCAATAACATTTTCACCGTCTAGAGTAAGGATAAGTCGAAGAACACCATGCATTGATGGGTGGTGGGGACCCATGTTGACTATCATAAGATCTTTTCTTGTAGTTGGTACATTCATAGAGGTTTCCTCGATTCATTCTTCCATGAATTAATGAAAACGAAAAAAAAAGTTCATCAAAATCCAAGATCTAATAAATCAAATAATTAAATAAAAAAAAAATTAACTAGTTTTTAGTTTTTGATTCCCGAATATCCAACCGATTAATTAATTCTTTGTAACGTACTCTATTCTTCTTTGCAAAATAAGATAGCAGCCGTTGTCGTTTTCCTAGAATTTTTCGTAAACCCCTCTGAGATAAATAGTCTTTTCTATGCAATTCCAAATGTGAGGTAAGTCTTTGTATCTTATTAGTGAAACTTAGTATTTGAAATTCAATAGATCCTTTGTTTTCTTCTTTTAATTCTTGTGAAATAACTGAGATGAATGAATTTTTTACCATAAAATGAAAGCCCCTCCTTTATTAAATATTAAATGAAGATATTTTTCTTGATCAGTAATAATAAAAAGAATGGAAAAAGAATGGAAAATGTAATTAAAATGGAATATAGAATATATTAATAAATGGAATATAGAATAGGAATATAGAATATATTAATAGCTAAATAATATAATAATTTCAGTGTATTTAAATTTTATATACACAATAATCTTTACTTCATTAGTAATTCCTGCTTTTGTTAAATCCAATTTATTATTAAAAAATCCAATTTTCTTTTATTCGACTAGAGAGAAAAAAAGATAGTATATTTCTTTTCTTACAAAAGCGAAAAATTTATACCTAAAAAAAAATGAATTAATGAATTTGAAAATCGACTTGATACGTACATATATCAGACCAGAATAGGGAATGTAAAAAATACATGTGTCCACTTCTCTCTTTTCTTATATTAGATCAGAACGTTATTGATATATACATCAAAAATGCACCCTTACCGAATTTGTAATTGTGGATATATATGTATCCTTACCATACCGAATCGGCTGGCGTTGTTAGTATCAAACCAATATCGATTCATACAAGCTAAATCTTCTAATCGATAATTGGGCCAAAGAAAAAGTTTGAATTTACTTAGTAGGCTATTTTTATATTTATCACAATCTTTGCTTTTATCAAACCCGTAGCTACGGTGTTTTATGTTATTATCATTCAAAATGTATCTGTTTATATAAATATTATTTCTATTTTTTGGTTGTGAAGTAAAAGAAATTAGAATTCTTAATTCTCTACGCCGTTTCGGCGATAAAATGTTTTCAGGAACAAGTAAATCATAATTATTTTTGTCTCTATTTCGAATTCGATTTTGATGTCTTTCAATAAATTTGGTAGAATTCTTTTTATCAGCATAGCTCTTTTCCCTGTATTTTTGCTTAATTTGTTCTTTGCTCTTATGAACCAATAAAATACCTAGAATTTGGTACATAATAAATTGTCCATCATTTTTTACCGACAGACGCAACGGTTCGATAATCAATAGTCCTTTTTTCATCAATTCGGTCAACGTTAAATCCTTCTGAATCATCAGAATATCCAGACTTATTTCTTCCCTTTTAATAGAGGATATAATAATTTCTCGTGGATTTGTCAGTCTAAGCAGGAGACAATATACTTTGATATTATTGATTATTTTTTGATTTAAAGAATCATCCCATCTTAATTGAAAACATAAATACCTTTTTAGGAAGAAATCGAGCTCCACTTCCGTATTACTTTTGTATTGTTTTTTCTTTCTACGTTTTTTCCTGTCCGATTCCACATAATCTTCTTCAATATCTTTTTCTTGATTGGCGAAAACTGATCGAAGATCCGCTCGGTCCTCCGATTCGTTTTCCTCGTGCGTTCCATTTTCAAAATTAATAGATTTTTTTTCAAGAGATATAAAAAGATTGACATTTTTCTTGTTGTTGATTTTTTTATTTTCACTAATATTGTCATTTCTATTCAAATTGAAAAGAAGTAATTGGATTGGTATTGCCCAGGGTTTTATCTTATATATTTTGTACAATATGACAAATTTTTGAAAGAACCAAAGTTCTAAATTGGATATAGGATCGTTTAATATTTCGTCATTCATTCCCATCCAATCAAAAAGATTTTTTTTTTTTTTAGATGAATTAGTTTCTTGATCTTTTCGAAACCTACGAAAAAAATGATTTTTCTTATCAATTTTATCGGTCATTTGATATTTATTAGGGTTCGTTTTATTATTTTTTTTATGTTTGGTTCCAGTATCGATCCAGTACGCAATATGGACTTTCTTTCTAAGACAAAAATGAAGAATTCTCCAATCAAAATATTTTCTAGCTGGGGTTTTCTCCATATCGATAATATCATCCTCTGTTAGATAATTATTGATAAGAATACTACCTAACATATCAAAAAATTGGCTTGTATTTAGGTTGTAATTATAAGAAATCTTTTTATTTCCTTTTAATAGGGATCTATAAATATATGAATCTTTCTGATCATGATGATTAATATATTTATATGATAAAAGATTATATCGAAAGTTTTTTTTCAAGTTCTCTTTTTCTTTTTGCTTTGATAATAGGTCTGCTTCAAAATTATTTTGTTTTTTGTACTGAATTAATGATTTGAATTGGTCTTTTTCATATAAATTCCATTTTGGTAAAGATTTTTTTTGAACCATACAGCCTTGATTAATTTTAGTTTGCCATATTAATCTATACCATCTAATCTGATAAAAATTGTATTTATATTGATAAGGACTCCTTAACCATTTTTTCCATTGACTCATTGCAGAATTTAGAAAAATTTTCTTTTTTATTTTTAATTCGGGATGAAATAGCCCTTGGTCCCAAAAATAATCTTTTATTTCAGTCTTAAGAAATAGGGATGTTCCGTGATATTGAAGGACGGATTTTAACTTATATAAATTAATAATTTGGATTTGTGATAATTTATAAAATACATATGCTTGTGACAAGGAGGATCTGTCAGAAGAAATTTTTGAATTGTTTTTATTATTATTTATAAGACTAATATTCCTTTTATTATGTGACTTTTTTATAATCGAAATAAAGTGAATTCGATTTCGATTTGTTTTATCAATTCTTTTATGATTTTCTTTGTTATTGTAAATGTATTTAGGAATAATTTTCCTTGTTGATTGAAGAAAAAGTTGTGCATTGATTCTCGGAATATTAATGATAACTATAAAGATATCTATGTATAGCCTTTCAATCAAAATTCTTATAAAAAAATAGGATTTACGAATCAAGCGAGCATTTCTTTTTTTTAATATTTGTAAATTTTTTTTTGATGATTGTAATCTTTTAGCATTATAGTTGATTTTGTTAGGGCGAATATTCATTTCGGAGCTTATAATTTTTTTTGTCTTTTCTTTTGTAATTTTGTCTATTTGATTTAAGATTGCGTTTGTTCTAGCCGTCATATCTTTCATTTTTTTTTCTGTCAGTGAATAATTTGTCCAATCTATAAATTTAATTTTTGGAGACGATTTTTGAATTGTCCGATTATTGATTATCGATTCCGTTTCTTTTTTAGTTTCATTTAATTCATAGACTTCTCTAAACCAAAATAAGAAAATTAGGTTTCTTTTTGATTTAAAAAATTTGTTTATTATTTCTTTTAGAAATAGAAGGTTTTGGATGAACCAAGTTTTTTTTTCTTTGGATAAATTGAGAAAAACTTTCCTTTTTTCGTTTAAAGTTTTTATAACTAAAAAAAAATTCTTTTTCAACTTTCTAATTTTTTTTTCGAGTTTTTTAAAAATCGGGTCAAAAAGGGAAAATCGTTTTCGAGGAGAACCAAAGGGCCGTTCGGCTTCCATTCCCCAAACTGTTAAAAAACAAAAATCGTTTTTTTGATTTTTCCTTTTCCTTACATCGTTAAGAATATGAGAGGATTTTGACTTCAATCTGTGCCAAGGTTTTAAACGAAAAGGAAATAGGATTTTTATTTGAATACCGTCTGTTAACCAGTTTTTCGGGAATTCTTTTTCTGATAATTGAACTCCATTATAGGTGCATTTAACATGCATTTCTCTATTCCAATCCGTTAAATCCTCGGACCATTCAGGAATTTGAAAAAATAGCATACGAATCATATTTTTAGCTATTATTAATGAAGGTAATAGAATATATTTTCGAAGAAGTGATTGAGTTACTAAAACACAACCTCTTATTACTTGAGCGAACACAATGCCATCCCAAGCTTCAGCTATTTCTATTTGGGTTTTTTCTTCTCTTTTGTCTTCGTCTCTTTTGTCCTTTTCTTTTTTCTCATTTTTGTTTGTTTTTTCCCCGTTATAAGTAGAATCGGAAATCGTGAATTCTTTGTTTTTACACATCCAATTTCGAAATATGATTTTCATCAGTTCAGAAATATCAAAAGAAAAAAAAAGAGAATTGTCCAGCCTGTCCAAAAAAAGAGGAGAATGCATATTTGCTTGAAACAGTTTCCAAATAACTGTTTTACGTCGTTGGTTTCGCATTGAACCCTTTATT